TTTTCTTCTCATTCGAGATATTATGTGAATGAGCCTACTACTGAATCTAATGAGTTCAAATTAAAGTAAAAAAAGGAAAGTAATAAAAGGCATTATACTATAAGGTCATTCTTGGTTCGAAAATACACAATATATTCGATTCAATAATAGAATGAAGTTACCCAACACAGTTTTTTATTATTTATAATTATTAATTATAAATATAATTTAGAATTATAAATACTAATATTAGTAATACTATATTAGTATAGTAATATTAGTTTTTAAGAGTTGCACAATGAATCTAATCCGTTGATTCGGAATCACGGGATGATTAGATATCACAGATGATGAGTTGATTTATTACCTATGTCACTCTATTTTTGTTATTACTGTCTATAATGATAATAATTGCTGAATCAAAAACTTTCAATTGAACTTATTCTTTCAATTGGTATTTTTGCTTATCCTTGTTTGTATCTTTCAAAACTAAAATTGAAATTTAGGGAAGTGCTTTATAAACATATGTATAAAAAAAGAACATATTTCATTTAGACTCTTTATGCCTACCATAACTAGTTATTTCGGTTTTCTACTAGCGGTTTTAACTATAACTTCAGTTCTATTTATCAGTTTAAACAAGATACGACTTATTTGAAATTAATTGAATGAACAATTCATAAAAAAAAGAAATCTTTCCATGGTATTCCATATATTCTATAGTTTCTTACCGTGTCAATTTTCAATTCTTGGTCATTGAGATTCATGTGCAATACGAATTAATATTTAAGAATAGATATTACCTCTCCCTTTCCCCTTTCAAACAAATGAAATGATTGAAGTTTTGCTATTTGGAATTGTCTTAGGTCTAATTCCTATTACTTTGGCTGGATTATTTGTAACTGCATATTTACAATACAGACGTGGCGATCAGTTGGACCTTTGATTAATTAATATCTCTTTTTTTTTATTGACCTACTACTTGTTTTAATTTTAATCCATAGGGGGGGGTAAAATTTAGATTGCTGTTCAATAATTTCATTGTAATTTTGACCTAAGAATAACAAGAATGGAATCACGCTCTGTAGGATTTGAACCTACGACATCGGGTTTTGGAGACCCACGTTCTGCCGAACTGAACTAAGAGCGCTTTACTTTATAAATATTTTGTAACCCTAATATATTTTTGCATGCATCTACTATTATTATAGAATATTGTAAAATTAAAGATTGCTTATACCCAATTTTAATCAATTTCAATTAATCCCTCGTTACGGCTCATAAGATAAGTAATAGGTAGGGATGACAGGATTTGAACCCGTGACATTTTGTACCCAAAACAAACGCGCTACCAAGCTGCGCTACATCCCTTTCCATTGGTCGACAGTGTCATTGTAGAGAATACCTGTATTGTTTTCCACATCTTTATTTTCTCCATTCATATACAAAAATTATCTTGTCATTTCTTCTTTTTTATCTCATATCATATAACATATATTTAATTATAATAAATAATTAATATAAATAATTAATTATAATATATAATAAAAGACTTATATACATACGTAACGTATAATTAACCCCGCTTAAAAATTAAAAAAAATGAATATAATATTTTTCGGGAATGCTGGGACATAAAAAGACGTATTTTTTTTTAAGAAAAGGAATAGCTGCTGAATCATTGTACATTTCAATTTGAATTAGATCGTTGTACATTTCAATTTGAATTAGGGATTCCGCATACAAATATAAGTGATCATTAACTACATATACGTCTGATCATATATGTATTACAAATTACAATAAAGAAGGAGGATTTTAAATGCGAGATCTAAAAACATATCTCTCCGTGGCACCGGTAGTAAGTACTCTATGGTTCGGGTCTTTAGCAGGTCTATTGATAGAGATCAATCGTTTATTCCCAGATGCGTTGATATTCTCCTTTTTTTAATTCTAGTTCTAGTTATTGACATGGGAAGGGGTGACGAAAATTAGAGATATAATCAAATATCTGTGACTAATCCCTCCCCTTCCCTTCTTTTAATTTTAGAATTTTTAAAATTAAATTAGAATAAGTTCGAAAAGAGAAAGAATAAAAGTGGATTCAACTTCAGTAAAACTCTGAACTCGGGCCGGGACTCTAATTTAAATTTAATTTTAATTAATAAGATAAGAGAATGAGAACGTAAATGGAAATTGATGGCTAGGTCAACAATATCATACAAAATACTTAAATGAAAAATGAAATACTATACTGGGATTATAAATGTAGTTAGAAATCAAATGTAGTTAGAAATCATTGTATTACTTATTATTACTATTTTATTACTATCTTGATTTCAACGAAATCTTTCATAATTTGATTTCGAGTTAGCAACTTCTATTTTTTTTTCGCTCCTTTCTTCTCTTTGGATCGGAAAATGGAATAGTTGGGTAAATCAAAAATCCAAAGGAGGTTCATGGCCAAGGGTAAAGATGTTCGAGTAACCGTTATTTTGGAATGTACCAATTGTACTCGAAATAGTGCTAATCGAAATGGTGCTAATAAGGAATCAATGAGTATTGGTATTTCCAGATATATTACTCAAAAGAATCGACATAATACACCTAGTCGATTGGAATTGATAAAATTCTGTCCCTTTTGTTACAAACATACAATTCATGGGGAGATAAAGAAATAAATCGAACCGATCCGATCACTTGTATGTCACCCTTCCAAGGAAGATTAAAAATGACATATATTATATATATATATTTAAAATATTTAAAGATAAACAAAACAAAATCCCTCATTGAAATAGGATTTTCGGGATAAGGAATAAACAAATCATGGATAAATCCAAGCGACTCTATTTTAAATCCAAGCGATCTTTTCGTAGGCGTTTGCCCCCGATTGGCTCGGGGGATCGAATTGATTATAGAAACATGAGTTTAATTAGTCGATTTATTAGTGAACAAGGAAAGATATTATCTAGACGGATGAATAGATTAAACTTAAAACAACAACGATTAATTACTATTGCTATAAAGCAAGCTCGTATTTTATCTTTGTTACCTTTTCTTAATAATGAGAAACAATTTGAAAGAGGTGAGTCGACCACTAGAACTACTGGTCTTAGAATCAAAAAGAAATAGGTTTACTCTTCACTTGAATCACAATTCCAATACGAATTCAAAGGCGGATTGATATTTTGTTCGAAAAATTCGCGAATCCAGATTTTATTGTCGTATCATAAGAAAAAAAAAGAAAAAATCTTTTTTTATTGAACGTGTTGTTTGTTCATTTTGACGACTTTATCATATTATTATATATTTTATCATACTAATTTCTATTCTACCTTCCCGGAGTTAATTCTCCAGTGAACTCCATTTTAAATTTAAAACATTCCGATGAATTCCTTCCAATATACTTATTTTATAATCTCATTGGAAATCATATAAAGACAATTTCTATTTAATATAGCTATTTGCGCAAGTATTTTACGATTAAGAAGCAACTGCCTCTTGTACAGATTGTGTATTAATCTATTATAATTATAGTATACGCTTTTGCCGCGAATTACTGCATTTATCCGAGTGATCCACAAACGACGAAAATCTCTCTTTTGCCTACCTCTATCCCGATAAGCCGAAAACAAAGCTCTGATTTTCTGTTGAGTAATAGTTCTAGTAAGTCTTGAATGAGCCCCTCGAAAGCTTGATGCAAATAAACGAATTTTTGTTCTACGTCTCCGAGCTATATTTCCTCGTTTAATTCTGGTCATTGAATAAATGAAACTTCGATGAATAACTAATTGATTTCCTTTCTTTCAGTTATTCCTTTCCTAGTTTATTAATAACAAAACGGATTCTTCCAATGTATAAAATAAAAACTCCAATGGCTTTTGCTACTATAACCTTCCCGACCACAATTTTTTCTTTTTTTCTAGGCATTTCACATCGAAATAAGAAATTGTATTGATAGTGATACTAGATATTAAAAAAAGCATATTAAATAAAAACAAAAAGTAGTAAATCTAAATGGATAAAAAAATCGTGGGTTCCATCGTTTCTATGGTTACTTTTTAAACGGCGAGGTCCCCTCTATACACCGGAGCCCTTTCTTTCATTTAATCAATGCTATTGTTAACTTGTACAGTTCACACTCTTTGGCTCTACCCATGAATTATCCAGTAATCAGTCTTTCACAATGAGATCTACCTATATAGTATAGTAACGATATTTAATTATGAAGATTAGCTGTGTAGCTGACCCTGTTAGTCCGTTGTTGCAAGAGTAAGGGCATAATCTTTCTGCCTTTTAATTTAATAATTTAAATAGTATTTCCCCTGCTTAATGGATAACCATTTGCTACCAATGGGAAATTCTTTCTCATCTTAAATTGAAAAGTGAGACGATTGGATTTACACCAATAGAAACCATAAAATTTGATACACAATAGAAGGATATGATAGATCCTTTTTAGATAGTGAATGGAGTTCTTCCATTTTATCCTATTTATTGGTACTGACCACTGATACTGGAAAAATTGGTTCTTTTCTTTTGTCCCAGTCCATGCTCTGAACGAGTCACACATACACCCTAGTACATGTTCCTCGTCGCTGAGGGCATCCCCCAAGGGCGGGGGATTTCGTGACATTTCTGATTGGCTGTCTTGTCTTTCTAATAAGTTGTTTAATAGTTGGCATGTTGACTCGTATACATAATGAGTTGGTTTAGATCGATCCTAACCGGATGATTAGGCATTACTTCTATATTAATAATTCTATATTAATAGATATATTAAATATAAGATATAAGAAGATAAAATTTAAAATTGCGTATTTGCGCGAAATCCCTGCTATTTTTTATTCTACCGCTACAACATCAACAATTCCATGAGCTTGGGCTTCTGTTGCTGACATAAAAACATCTCTTTCCATGTCTTCGGATACAACCCATAAGGGTTTGCCCGTTCTTTGTACATAAACCCTTGTGATGGTTTCGCGTAACTTCAGCAGTTCTTCCGCTTCCAGGATAAATTCTCCCGTTTGTGCCTCATAAAAAGAACTAGCAGGTTGATGGATCATTACCCTGATTATATAACATAATAAATGGTTCTTCTATCTCGAAGATAAATCAAAGAGAAGAAATAAAATAAAGAATAATAATACGAAAAACAAGATAGAATTGAACAACCGTACAGGCATCTTTTTCGCATTGCATACGGCTCTACAATGGAATTCGCTTTTACCTCCCATCGAAGAAACAAAAAATATAGGGTCTATCAGACCAGACCCTGATCGGTAAATAATCCAATAACCATCCTTCCTTTTATTTTGGAGTAGTTAAAAAATACTATGATGGCTCCGTTGCTTTATATTTATATATTTATTTAGTTTTAGTCTTTTATTCAGCAATCCCAAAGTTTCTTTTTTTTTGTATTCTTTCATAACATAATTAGCCTTCTGGCGTGAAAACAAAAAAGTTTGTGACGCTGCAATAGATTTCCGATAGATCAGATAAAATCGGAAATGCCCCTTATCTCATACTACTCTTTCGATATATAATCTAATAGTTTTTGAAAAAAAAAAATAAAAACAAATTTCTCATATCGAATTCAAAATGCCATGCTATTATTACTTAATAGTCATATTTCATATGGCGAAGGCACAGTCTTCTTTTTTCTCTCAAATACAAAACTCATTGGCGCCGAGCATGAGGGAATGCTAGACGTTTGGTAATTTCTCCTCCGACCAGAATAAAAGATCCCATTGAAGCGGCTAATCCCATGCATATTGTCTGTACATCTGGTCGTACAAATTGCATAGTATCATAAATAGCTACTCCGGGTATTACCCACCCTCCGGGAGAGTTTATAAACAAATACAGATCTTTGACATCATCCTCTATACTAAGATATACCATAAGACCGATAAGTTGATTCGAGATCTCGCTATCAACCTCTTGGCCTAAAAAAAGTAATCTTTCTCGATAAAGTCGGTTGATTAGGATAAAATTGTATCCTTAGGAACCGTACGCGCACCTTTTGATGCATACGGTTTACCAAAAATCGCGAAAAAAAAAGAATCAATGTGTAGATTACAGCCCTCATTCTTTTTTCAGAGTGGGCTCCTTCTAACTTCTAACAAAGGGCTTTTTTTCTTCTATTTTTCAAGAAAGATTAGTTTTGGTCTGTTTACTTTACCTATAAAAAAATATATATATATATATAAGTAATCTACTAAACTTATCGAACGAACTTCTCATTGATTTATTGTTTCATCGAGATCGAATCCAAATCACGATGTCATTTTCTTGTTCCGGAATGGGCTTCTTCAATTTTTTTAGGTTTATGCTCTACTCCGAGTAAAGATCGGCCCGATTTTTATTTGCACATATAGGGCAAATGCCCCAATACCACGTGTTTTTGCTATGGCTTTTTTTTAATTTATTTCATGTCTTCCGCCAAATATTCAATGTATTCGTTATATTACTCGATTGATTAAACAGTTTGAGATCGCTCCTGTTTATAAATAGAATATGATAAAAATAGTAATCATAGATATATTACCAATTGGGTTTTTTCTAAACGGAGCCTGGATACTTCATTTTATTGGTCCAATTGAGCCAACTATAAATTATTCTAAACCATAAATTATTCTAATTGATAATATTAATCTGGATACCCCCTCCAAAAAACAAAATAAATATAATTGCACTTCACGCTCCAAATTTTTGATAATTCAATCAATCTTTCTTGGGCGAAAGAGAGGATATCTCGATCGGGGGAGAGAATGGGGGAATCCCATGTGACCCAATATATCTGACAAGTCGCACTATACGTCAACCCAAGATGCATCTTCCTCTCCAGGACTTCGAAAAGGTACTTTTGGAACACCAATAGGCATTAAATGAAAGAAAAAAAGAATTAAGTACTATATCTTACTTTGATGTGGAAGCGTAAAAATGGGTTTATTGTCTTAATAAGATTAGCCTTTATCATAGTTTATCCAAAAATTTAATAAGTTCCATAACAAAAAATAAAAAAAAAAAAGAAGACAGAATGAATATGACTATGACTAAAAAAGAAAATTTTTAAGAATGGGTCTTTTGAATGATATGAACAAATATGTATGCTTTCACTCATAGAAAATGAAAGCGGGATTCCGCCCCCTTACCATTGCGTATTGGTACTTATCGGGTATAGAATAGATCTGCTTCTTTTTGTTCCTACAAACAGAACTCTTCCATTATTACTAAAATAATAGAACATATTTTAATCCTTTCCTCGAGATAATCTACTGAAAAGGGGAGGTCCATAGCATAGTTTTTTTCCAATGCAATAAAGTTACATAGTGTCTATTTTTCGTTGATAAAGGGGTATTTCCATGGGTTTGCCTTGGTATCGTGTTCATACCGTCGTATTGAATGATCCGGGTCGTTTGCTTTCTGTCCATATAATGCATACAGCTCTAGTTGCTGGTTGGGCCGGTTCGATGGCTCTATATGAATTAGCGGTTTTTGATCCCTCTGACCCTGTTCTTGATCCAATGTGGAGACAAGGTATGTTTGTTATACCTTTCATGACTCGTTTAGGAATAACCAATTCATGGGGCGGTTGGAGTATCACAGGAGGGACTATAACGAATCCGGGTATTTGGAGTTACGAAGGTGTGGCCGGTGCACATATTGTGTTTTCTGGCTTGTGCTTTTTGGCAGCTATTTGGCATTGGGTGTATTGGGATCTAGAAATATTTTGTGATGAACGCACGGGAAAACCTTCTTTGGATTTACCTAAGATTTTTGGAATTCATTTATTTCTTTCAGGGCTGGCTTGTTTTGGGTTTGGCGCATTTCATGTAACGGGGTTGTATGGTCCTGGAATATGGGTGTCCGATCCTTATGGACTAACTGGAAGGGTACAATCTGTAAATCCAGCGTGGGGTGTGGAAGGTTTTGATCCTTTTGTTCCGGGAGGAATAGCCTCTCATCATATTGCAGCAGGGACATTGGGCATATTAGCAGGTCTATTCCATCTTAGTGTCCGTCCGCCCCAACGTCTATACAAAGGATTACGTATGGGAAATATTGAAACCGTCCTTTCCAGTAGTATCGCTGCTGTTTTTTTTGCCGCTTTTGTTGTTGCTGGAACTATGTGGTATGGTTCAGCAACTACCCCGATTGAATTATTTGGTCCCACTCGTTATCAATGGGATCAGGGATACTTCCAGCAAGAAATATATCGAAGAGTTGGTGCTGGGCTAGCCGAAAATCAAAGTTTATCAGAAGCTTGGTCTAAAATTCCGGAAAAATTAGCTTTTTATGATTACATCGGCAATAATCCAGCAAAGGGGGGATTATTCAGAGCGGGCTCAATGGACAACGGGGATGGAATAGCTGTTGGGTGGTTAGGACACCCTATCTTTAAAGATAAAGAAGGGCGTGAACTTTTTGTACGTCGTATGCCTACTTTTTTTGAAACATTTCCGGTTGTTTTGGTAGACGGAGATGGAATTGTTAGAGCCGATGTTCCTTTTAGAAGGGCAGAATCGAAGTATAGTGTCGAACAAGTAGGTGTAACTGTGGAGTTCTATGGCGGCGAACTGAATGGAGTCAGTTATAGTGATCCTGCTACTGTGAAAAAATATGCTAGACGTGCTCAATTGGGAGAAATTTTTGAATTAGATCGCGCTACTTTGAAATCCGATGGTGTTTTTCGTAGCAGTCCAAGGGGTTGGTTTACTTTTGGACATGCTTCGTTTGCTCTACTCTTCTTCTTCGGACACATTTGGCATGGTGCTAGAACCTTGTTCAGAGATGTTTTTGCCGGTATTGACCCAGATTTGGATGCTCAAGTAGAATTTGGAGCATTCCAAAAACTTGGGGATCCGACTACAAAAAGACAAGCAGTCTGATACAAGATTGATTTCTTACTTTTCACCTTTATTTTTGTGATTTAACATAGTTTAACATAATATAGGGTACCGGATAAATCTTGATTTGAATTGCTGCCTTTTCTTTGACTCTTTCTCTTTAGTTATCCGGGAGACGATCCAAAATAAACAGGTATGGAAGCTATAATTGTAAACCACAATCGAATCTATGGAAGCATTGGTTTATACATTCCTCTTAGTCTCGACTTTAGGAATAATCTTTTTCGCTATCTTTTTTCGGGAACCGCCTAAAGTTCCAACTAAAAAGATGAAATGATTTTTTATTATCTCAATTGAAGTAATGAGCCTCCCAATATTGGGAGGCTCATTAATTCAACTAGTCTCCGTGTTCCTCGAATGGGTCTCGTAGTTGTTGAGAGGGTTGCCCAAAAGCAGTATATAAGGCATACCCAGTAAAACTTACAAGTAAACCAGATATAGAGATGGCAACTAAGGTTGCTGTTTCCATTATTATATAATTTTAATATAATTTAAAGACCACAACGGATCTATGATAAGATCATTTATTTACAATATAATGGTATACAAAGTCAACGGCTCTCAATGAATACAAAATAGGATTTATGGCTACACAAACCGTTGAGGATAGTTCTAGATCTGGTCCAAGACGAACTATTATAGGGGATTTATTGAAACCATTGAATTCGGAATATGGTAAAGTAGCTCCCGGTTGGGGAACTACTCCTTTGATGGGTATCGCAATGGCTCTATTTGCGATATTCCTATCTATTATTTTGGAGATTTATAATTCTTCCATTTTACTGGACGGAATTTCAATGAATTAGATTCACAAGAACTACTAAATAGCTTTTCAATACAAAACAAAGTGAAGCATTTAGGTCGTTTTTAGCCCATTCTATTTTTTGGTAGTTCGACCGTGGAATTTCTTTGTTTCTGTATTTCCGGAATATGAGTGTGTGACTTGTTATAATTGATCCTATGGATACTACAGAAATCGGTTCTGTCATCTTGATACAGATGGTTTTACCTCGTCGGATATTCATTCTAGTATCCGGAACGCGCGGAATATATGAAATAGATTACAAACTATTATAACTATGATTCATATTTAATATTCAGACCTC